TTTTATCCAAGAACACTTTCCAGTACCCTTACTTTGTTACGACTTATTTCCCCTTTCAAGAAATTGACGGGCAATTTGTACGAACATATGAAAACATTCACGGGGCCCCTCTACACCCCATTACTATTAAATCCTACTTGCAACTGCCTTTCAACACATTTTCCGCACTTCTATCTCTAGAAAAATGTAGCGCATACATCCCCCCATATCAAGACCATAATGACCTGTCTTCTCCCCCACATGAGGTGACGCCTTTATCTTTCAATAAAAACTTATAACGGCCATGCAATACCACTTAATGAAGGTAAGATTCTCGGGCACTATCGAATTAAACTACACGCTCCTCTAATTTCCTATGAACCGCCAAGTCCATTAAATTTCAGCCTTGCGGCCATACTCTTCAAGCGGAACAAAATTCATATAATATTTTCTTTCAAAATTCAAATTATTACAAATCTATCTTAGTTTACAGTAAAGACTACCGGGGTATCTAATCCCGTTAATTACCCTCACTTTCGTGTTCAAACATTGGAATGAATAATAATTCGCCTTCGCCTCGAGCCCACCTTTTTTTATAATTAAATTTTATCTTTACAAAAAAGTTACAACTATCTTTTCTTCCTCCGCCTCAACACCCTTTTTGCTTTTTTAATACACTTGGATGCAACGTATAACCGCGTCTGCTGGCACGTTGTTGGACCATCCTAATAGAAACCACTGTGTCATCCTTTTATAAAAACATTGCACAATTTTTTATACTGCCGCCAATTGGTTTTCACTAAAATGAGGCCTCCACTACGTATCTTAGGCTGCCCGATAAACCAAAAATTATAAATAGTGGTTTAATAATTCTTATAGTTTATTTATTATTTATATAGCCTTTTGGTCTTCCCCCGCACTACCTAATACGATAAAATAGTTACTAAAAACCCTTATTAAATTTTCAGCCCCCATTTAATATTACTCTCACCAAAGCAAGTATTCCGGTACCTCCGCATATTCAATTCCTGAACCAGTAACATACAAGTATTCCGGTACCTCCGCATATTCAATTCCTCAGACAGTAACATACACCAGGCCCACATACCAAAACATTATTAATATATAAATAGTATACTCTCCCCCCTGCAATCGACTAATAGCCTGCCCTAACACAACCATTATTGCACCAATCCCCTTTGGCCCGAAATATTCCAAAACCCCACTATCTACTCATTTAAATAAACTATAACCGAACTTTAAGACCCTCTCTAATACATTACGGTTCATTACTTCTTTAAACCGTCAAGCAAAGTTTAGAAAAAAATACCAAAATTTAAGTCTTCATATCCCCCACCCGGAATTACTTTCCATATTTATCCAAAACACATATATAGATCCCGCCCCCGTAGCACCCAAAAACCCAAATATTAAAGGAAGCCATTTTACCAAACTAGGCACAACTGGGACAAATTCGCTAGACAAAAAAAACTCTTTACCCCCATAACCAACTATTATACTTCCTATCGACAATATTACCAAAGGAATTAATATACACCAACTACCCTCAGAAACCCCCCGATATTTTAACCAAGACCCGCGAGGCCGCCCGAAAAATACCAAATATATTAGTCGACCAGAATAGGCCCCCGTCAAACAAACAGAACCAACCCCCAACCAATAAACTAAACCCCACATATATCGACCATAAACTAACTCCAACCCCACATCTTTAGAATAAAACCCAGTTAGATAAGGAACCCCCATCAGAGACAAAGAACCCACTAATATACCAACATATGTGATCGGCATAACTCCTCGAAACCCACCAAACTTACGCATATCTTGCTCATCTCCCAAGCCATGTATTAATGACCCGGCACTTAAAAATAATAATGCCTTAAAAAAAGCATGATTTACCAAATGATATAACGCACTAGAAAAACACAAACAACCGCAAGCCAAAACCATTAACCCCAGCTGACTACAAGTAGAATACGCTATAACTTTTTTCAAGTCCCCCTGTACTAGCCCCACAGTACCAGCAAAAAAAGCAGTTAAACCCCCAATAACCCCCATTAATATTAATACCACGGAACAATGTACAAATAAATCTGCGGAACGAATTATTAAAAAAACACCAGCAGTGACCATTGTAGCCGCATGAATAAGTGCAGACACGGGAGTCGGCCCCTCCATAGCATCTGGTAATCAAGTATGCAACCCCAACTGCGCTGATTTTCCTACTGCCCCCACTAATAAACAAAATCCAATTATTTCTAACTCACTGCCCCCAATTTCATATAAAACGCTTAATAGCCCGTATTCTAAAGTATCATATTGGTTTAATAAAAAGATCATCCCAATAATTAATCCCATGTCTCCGACCCTATTAACAAGCATTGCCTTTATCGCCGCCTTATTGGCTGCTAATCTCGTCCCCCAAAAATTGATTAATAAATAAGAACACAAACCCACCCCCTCTCAACCTATAAACAATTGGAAATAATTATGACCAGTAACCAGAACCAGCATAAAAAAAGTAAATAAAGATAAATAAGACATAAAACGAGACACATGTGGGTCTCCCTCCATATATCCTATCGAATACAAATGCACTAACCCGGAAACAACTAGAATAATAAACATCATTGCAATAGTGATATAATCTACATAAAACCCCCAATTTATTTCTACAAATCCTGCCTTTACCCAACTTTCTAATTCTACATAAATAGCCCCCCCTTCTCTAATCTCTCACACTACCCTCAAAAGTACTAATAACCCACCAAAAACTAATAAAGCTAATCAATAGCCACTCCCTCGACTGCCTAATTTCCTACCCCAAAGGCCGGCAAGAATCGCCCCCATCAAAGGAAAGCACAAAATACACATAATCATTCTACTTTCTTACTAAACTTTTAATAAACTAAAATATAGCAGAAAAACACAAATAGTCTTTTATTACTCTTGGACTGGCCCTTCCTTGAAGACACCCCTAATAATAAAAGGTTCTTATTTATATAATATTTATTATATAGACCGGGGCGATATACTTATTTATAGTAAAGAAACTATAAAATAAAGTTTATTTTAACCCCTCTAAAAACCCGTCAAATACCACCAACCCCCAATATAAAACCAATCAATAAAAATAAGTAAAAAACGCGAACATACCGATTAACACTCAGGGGAACAACAACAATCACTCTCTTTTGCTTAATATCCCCTTTAATCGGTCCCCTCAAGCTGCCTTTTCATATATTATTGAAATTACTCTTACATAAAACACCCCTGCGATTACCGAGACTAATACCAAACCTGCTGCGAGAAGCCCCCCGCCACTCATCAGAACTGACATAATTATTCATAACTTTACAAAAAATATACCAAAAGGAGGTATGCCAGCAAGAGTAAAAAATAACAATATAAAACTCACTCCCAATACGGAATTTTTACGTCCCACTCCCACCAACTCCACTATAAACCCAGACCCCCATTTCAATTGAAACAAAATAAAAAAGACCCCAATAGTCACTATCATATAAATTATCAAATAAACAAAACTTATCACAATCCCACTATTACCTCCCACTAATAACCCCAAAATAACCATTCCCATGTTTATCATACCACTATAAACAAACAATTTTTTCATCGAGGCCTGATTTAACCCCCCAATACCACCCACAAGTAAAGACAAAATAACACACCAAACCACAATTTCATATTCTAATCCAACCTGCATTAACAAATAAAAAATACTTATTTTTGGTATAGTAACAAGCAACAAGATAGTATAAAAACTAGCCCCCCCATAAACATCCGGGGCCCAAAAATGAAATGGCACCATCGTTAATTTAAATAATAAAGCAACAGTAATAAACCCACGACCCCAACTTTCTAATAAGCCTATATAATTGTTCCCCAAAAAACAAACTTCACCACTTCCTCCATAAACAAAAGCCACCCCCAATAAAAAGACGGCAGAAGATACCGCACCCAAAATAAAAAATTTTAAAGCCCCCTCAACTCCCCTAAGCCCTCGGGACCGCCCTAACAACACAAAAAGCCCTAAATTTTGCATTTCTAGTCCTAAATATATCATAATTAAGTTTTCTGAAGAGACTAAAATAAACGCCCCCAATATTACAAAAATATTAATTATAAACACTTCTTTCAAACTTCCCACTACAATTAAAATAGAAGTTATGATTATAAAAAGTCTCCCACACAAAACATTTAAGCCTATACTCCCCCCCCAACCTCCCACTAAACATATCCCCAACTCCACTATTAATAATAACAACAATCATTTACCAATTGCCCCCCGAACTCCCCCCAATACCAATAATAATAAAACCCCAACCATCAACCCGTCCATTCACAATATTAACATTATATAAACAAGTTAGAAACCTCAATCTATAATTTTAAATATAAAGCTTCGGCTTATTCTTTATAAGCACTTTCCAGTTTCCGTTGTTTATTCTGTTTTCTCCTAAAACTTAGAAATAGGACTCGAACCTATACCTTCAAACAATGATCTTGACGACCTCCCCTTAGTCTATTCTAATTATGGGCAAATTTTATAGTTTATTAGGCCATTAAAAGATACGGGACTCGAACCCGCCCCTAAAGCTTTGAAGGCTTTCAGTCTCCACTAACCTAATCTTTCAAAAAAATCAAATGTTTGGTGGGGGCCTATTTACTTATTTATAGTAAAGAAACTATAAACTTAGCTTCTTTCTTGTTTATAATAAAAATCGGGTTTTATATATTGACAAACAGAGGGAAAGCCGTTGTTTATTTATAATTTTCACTTATTAACTTCCCCAACAATAAACAAAAATGTATAAAAACAACCAAACCACATCAACAAAATGCCAATACCATGCCGCTAGTTCAAACCCTACTGGATCGTCGTCACGAAACTGATAATACAACAAACGAAACCAACAAACTGTTAAAAATACACTTCCTATTATCACATGTAACCCATGCGCCCCAGTCATTAAATAAAATACAGACCCGTAGACAGAATCTGCAATAGTAAACGAGGCAACATAATACTCAAAACCTTGTAAACACGTAAATAGAAGCCCGAGCGCCACACCACTCCCCAACGCCCTTAAGCCTACCACCCGCCACCCTCTAATTATACCATAATGCGCCCAAGTCACTAACATACCCGAGCCCAATAACAATGCAGTATTTAAAAGAGGGACCGCCTTATAATCTAACGCTTCAACCCCCCGAGGAACCCAACACCCCCCTAACTCAACTGCAAAACTTAAACTATTATGAAAAAAAGCCCAAAATAAAGAAAAAAACAACATTACTTCAGAGACTATAAACAAAATCATGCCATATTTTATCCCCCGCTTGACAACTGTATTATGCTTCCCTAAAAAAGTGGACTCTCGAACAACATCCCGCCATCAAACTACCATTATAATCCCTACANATAATATCCCCGACATCACTAACCAGATTTGACCATAATGCATATATAGGATGCCCCCAACTACTAAAGAAAGCCCGGAACAGCCCCCCAAAAAGGGCCAGGGGCTAGAGTCTACTAAATGATACGGCCTATAATATTTCATTTCCCAAACATTAAAAATAATAAATATTATTTTGTTTATAATTGTTTGCCCTTTAAATATTTAATGCAACTCATAAGCGTCTTTAAAATAAATTATCGTTAACAAACAAAACACATACGCTTGGATTAACGCCATTCCGACTTCTAATCCAACTACCAGAATTAAAATCAAACTACAACCCAACCCCAAAAACAACCACTCATTCATAACCATCTCCCAAACAAACCCGGAAATTATCGCCAATAATAAATGCCCAGCAGTAATATTGGCCGCCAACCGAACCCCCAAAGAAATAATTCTAATTAAATAACTAACACTTTCAATTATTACTAGCCCGAGAGAGAGCCCCATTGGCGCGCCCATGGGCATAAACATACTCAAAAACCCTCACCCAAATTTTAATGCCCCTCGAATGGTGACTGCCACAATTATAGTAAAAGAAAACCCCACAGTTAATCCAACATGCGCCGTAGGAGTAAATATATAAGGGCACAACCCCCATATATTTATTATTAACAAAAACATAAACAAACTTACAATAAAAGGATAATATCTCTCCCCACTTCCCCCGAAACTGTCAATAACCATCCCCCGGACACTGGCCAATAATCAACGAAACCCCGTAACTCTCTTACAATAAATTAAGCCCCGGCCCATTCCTTCAAAAAAAACTAAAAACATCATAATTATAAATACTAACATAATAGAAAAGTTAGAAACCCCTAAAACCACAATAATGTTAAACTGATCAAAAAAAGAAACAACCATTTTTAATTTATATTTTCCTCTATCNCGTCGAGCACCCCCCCAATTATTTTATAGTCCGCCCCGCTTTTATATGNGTCTAATTCCAACCCACTTACAATCTTACTACGACATATCTCCCACGGAATTATATAATACCGAAACAAATAATACATAACAAGAACAGCGCCTCCCCCCACTAAATACTCTTCAAAATAATAAAAACTATCTAACTGCGGCATTACTCTAAACTTTTCATCCACTCATTATATTCCTTTATGGACGCCCCCCTTACTACAATCGGCATGAAAGAATGATTTGCACCACATATTTCCGAACACTGCCCGTAATAAACCCCCGGCCGATTAACTTTTACTAATAGTTGATTTAATCTCCCTGGCACTGCATCCATTTTTAGCCCTAAAGAAGACACGGCGAAAGAATGCAATACATCCGCCGCCGTCACTAAAATACTCACCTCTTCTCCTACCGGCAGCAATAGTCTGTTGTCCACCTCTAACAACCTATTACCCTCTAACCCCAAATCTTCCCCCCCCACCATATAAGAATCAAACTCTAAAATATCGCCCCCCAAATTTTGAACCTCATAACTCCAATACCATTGATGACCAACTACTTTTACTCTTACCCCCACTTCAACAGCCTCCTCCATACTATATAACAATCTCAAAGACGGCGTTCCTATCAAAATCAAAATCAGTCCTGGAATCACAGTTCAAACAATTTCTACCACCCCGCCCTCACAAAAACTTAATAGAGGATACTTTATAACATAGACCCGACTAAACAAAATAATAACCACCGTCGAAATCAATATTAAAATAAACAACACTTCAGCATGTAAATGCACAATCTGTCCCAGGACAGGAGAACCCGCTGCTTGAAAACCTAACTGCCAAGGCTCGCTATAATTAAATAACCCCATTAGCAAAATAAAACTAACCAAAACCTAATAAACTTAAACACCAATTATTATATAATAACATTTGTTAGTTAGCCCCGAATAACACTTAATACACGAACACCTACAACTCCTCTAATTCTATGGTATAAAACTAAAATCCCCAAGCCTAAAGAAGACTCCGCACCCGCGATTATTAAAATCATAAGGAAAAGAATCCCGCCCTCTATACTGTCCCCGGCTAATCCTCAGTTTACGATTAATAAAGAGACAGACAACAATAATAACTCTAAGCACATTAAAACACGAATTAGGCTACCACGACTTACAATAATACCTACAACCCCCCCATTAAACAAACAAATCCCCACATACACCAATACCCGCATTACTCTCAATCTAATCCCCCGACTTTTCACTCATACACCAAACCCACAACTAAAATTCACAAAAATAAATACACAACTCAAGTCCCCAGCCCCCCCATAATAATATAAATAACCCCCCAAGGGAAAAGAAACACCACTTCCAAATCAAAAATTATAAATAATATGCCAACTAAAAAANATCTAACTGAAAACGGGATCCGGGCTATTTCATAAGGGTCAAACCCGCACTCATACACAGAACTCTTTTCTTGCTCGGGCACCTTTTCTACTAACAAATAAGATAATACAAAGGCCAACAAAGAAACACCAAAACAGCAGCAACTCAAATAAACAGCCCCCAACATCTCCATTTAACCCCTTCTCTTTACCCCCGAATTGCTCTCTCAAATCAAATCACCAACCAACTCCACCACTCCTATCATAGCTAACAACAATATAAAACTCCCTGCTATAAACGCCTCTCCGTACTCTATATAGAGGCCCCGGCCCAATAAAACAATACCCCTCTCATTGGCCCCCCAATTAGGGAAAGTGACTTGGCCTATTTTAAAACAAAACAGGAACAAGAAAAAAAATAAAAAAACAAATACCACAAGCTTCGATTTTTCGCCCTGTAATTCGTCTTCATTTAACATTAAAATCATCAAAACAAACAGGAACAATACCATTATTGCCCCTACATATACCAGCAATAATAAAAAAGCAAGAAACTCTACTCCTAGTACAACAAAAAGGCCCGCGACATTCAAAAAAGCACTAACGAGAGATAAGACCGCATATACCGAGCTCTTTGAACAAATAACCATAACCGCCGAAAGCATAATCCCAACTGATAATAAATAGCAAAAAAACAAATACATTCTTAAAAAAGAATCTAGTACACTGTACTTATTAAAAGAATAATAAATATTATTTTTTATATTTGGTTAATTTTAATAATATGTTAAACAATTTCCCAAAACATTGGGGCAAATACCCAATAAATAAACTAAACACGACAAAACAACAAACACATACACCTCCCGCCGATTTAAATCCCGTCCCCCCGCCATATACTTTGAATACGCCCCAAAGGCCACCCTATTATATAAATATAAAGAATAAGCTGCAGATAAAACAACACTTAAACAGGAGCAAAGCCCGAAATACCAACTATATTGAAAAAGCCCCATCAAACACAAAAACTCCCCAACAAAATTTAAACTCAAGGGCAGGCCTAAATTAGCTAAAGTCAATAAAAAGAAAAAAAAACAAAAGACAGGCATTTTTACTCAAATACCCCGATAATATCTTATCAACCGAGTATTATAACGATCATACAAACAAGTTACAGCAATAAATAGCCCAGGGCTGACTAATCCATGAGCAAACATCAAATAAATACCCCCAATCTCCCCCTCACTTGTTAAACTAAACAAGCCCAAGACAACAATCCCCATATGGGCCACAGAAGAATAAGCAACAACCCGCTTCAAATCTACTTGTCGACATGTGNCTAGACTACCATAAATAACGGCCAAAAGACCCAATGTTAAAACAAAAGAGGAACAATACTCCGCCCCAATGGGGAATAGCCCGAGTGAGNAACGTAAAAACCCGTAACCGCCCAATTTTAATAAAATACCCGNCAATAATACAGATCCCGCAACAGGCGCTTCTACATGAGCCTGCGGCAACCAAATATGAAACGGGAATAATGGAACTTTTATTGCAANCCCTAAAAAAAATAATATAAACAAAAGACACTGTCAAAAATTATTTATCTTATAATTATAAATATACATATAATCTGTTGCCCCCACTTTTATATACAAGAGGATAATTCCAAGTAATAGAAACACGGAGCCAAAGAAAGTAAAAAAGAAAAAATAAAACCCCGCCCGAATCTTTTCCTCTCTACTACCTCAAAGTATTACAATTAAAAACATGGGGATCAANACGGCCTCAAATAAGATATAAAACCCCAAAATATCCAGGACAGTAAATACCCCTATTAATAACCAACTCAAAACAAATAAACAAATTAAAAATTCCCGGACTAAAAACTTTATCGACTCCCAGCTTACTAAAATACAAATAGGTAATAATAATATAACCAATAATAAGAAGCAATAAGAAAGACCATCAACACCAAAAACACCCCACCGCAATTGCATAAACTCCCCCCTATCTTGAAAACAAGAAAACCCCTCTTGAAGAGCACCCCCCAATAATAACACTTCAATAAAAAGTATGAACGACCAAACCAAAGCGCTTCATTTCAATTGAACCACCTCTTTTTCAGAAATAATTCAAAGATGAGAAAGTGCTAGAAACGGCGTAATTAAAACCAGCTTTAACATTTAACACCCAATAATCGGTTTTCTAATCAGCCCGCCCAGGGCATTAAAACAAGAAAATAAAAAAAGTAAAAAACGGCCGCAAATTGGCCCACACTAATATAAGGAACTTCAACAGGCCTACCACCAATAATAGTTAATAGAAAAAAATCAAAAATAAGACATCAAAAAAAANGCTTTCCGATCGGCCGAAAAGAAACCCCACGAAGCCGGCCATAAAAAATAAAAGGCAAAATAAATCATACCAATAAGCTACCAGCTAATGCCAAAACCCCGCCTATCTTATTGGGGATAGACCGCAAAATAGCATAAATAAATAAGAAGTACCACTCCGGCTTAATATGTACCGGGGCCACCAAAGGATCCGCGCACTTAAAATTCTCGGCATCTCCTAATCAATAAGGGTAAAAAAATAAAATAATGCCAGTTATAAACAGTATTATCAAATTTCCTGAAATATCTTTTATTATAAAATGCGGGTAAAAGGTGATACTATCGGCCCCGGATCAAACCCCTAATGGGTTATTAGACCCCCCTTCATGTAAAAAAAAAAGATGCACCCCCATTAAACCAACCAAAATAAAAGGCAACAAATAATGTAAACTATAGAAACTATTTAAAGTGGCATTTGAAACACTAAGCCCCCCCCAGACCCAATGAACAATCTCTTCTCCCACGTAAGGCACTACAGAAAACAAATTAGTAATAACTGCACCGGCCCAAAAAGACATTTGTCCTCAAGGCAAGACATACCCCAAAAAAGCCGTTGCGACCATTACAATATATATCACTATTCCCGTCCACCAAACTTTCCTCTTTAAATAGCCCCCGTAATACAGCCCCTTTGCAATATGAAAATACACACATAGAAAAAAAACAGAGGCCCCATTAGCATGTAAGTAGCGAAAAAAGAAACCACTATTTATATTTAACCCCAACTCGGCCACTAAACGAAACCCCAAAGTTTCATGGGGGCAATAGAACATTGCTAAGAATATACCAGTAATTATTTGCCCGACCAAAAAAACACCTAACAACGACCCCCAATTCCACAAATAACTAATATTGACGGGAGTAACCAAATCCACAACTAAATTATTAACAAACTGAAAAACTGACTCTTTTCTGATAGATACGCTCACTACCCAAAATTATATTTAAAAACATAAAAAACAAAATAATAAATAATAATATTATAGTTTTCCTATTGTACTCCGATTAAAATACCAGAAACAAGTCCCAACCCGCCCAAACTTAGGGGCAAGTAACTCTTTCACAACAACTCCATTAACTGGTCATAACGAACCCTCGGCAAAGTCCCCCTAACCCAAATAAACCAATAAACTAACAGCCCACCCTTTACAAACAAAAAAGATCCCCCTAAGAACAAAACACTCCCCAAAACAGACATTAATAAAATATGAATATATTCAGCCAGAAAAAACATAGCAAATAAAAAAGAACGATATTCTACATTAAATCCAGACACTAATTCAGACTCCCCTTCTGTTAAATCAAAAGGCACTCGATTCGTTTCTGCTAGCGCGGAGACAAAGAACATAACCATAATAGGAAGTAGGGGGAAAGCCAACCAAACCCCCTCTTGCGCTTTTACTATCTCCGACAAACTTAAAGACCGGCAACACAAACAAACAGAAAGAAATAACAGCCCAATAGACACTTCATAACTAATCATTTGTGCGGTGCCCCGGACAGCCCCATCAAACGCATATTTAGAGTTACTTACCCACCCGGACATTAAAACGGCGTATACACTAATTGAAGATACAAAAAACAAATATAAAATGCCCAAATGTAAATCCATAAACAAATTGCCATAAGGGACAACCCCCCAAGGAAGGAAGGCGACCCCCAGGGCAAAAACAGCGACAAAAAAATACAGCCCCAAATTAATTTGACTTGGTAAAAAAATTTCTTCCGAAAATAACTTAAGCCCATCTGCGAACGCTTGTAAAAAACCCCCGAAACCAACGATATTAGGCCCCCGCCGCCTTTGAATAATGCCTAATAATTTTCTTTCGGCCAAAGTAATAAAGGCGACAGCTATAAGAACCGGCAATATTACACTAATTGCTTTACACCATCACATTTTTTTCAAACATACGGAGCCTCTAAATAAGTATGCCACTCTGGGGGGCTGACTTGCACCCACTCTAATGTCTCTACACCATCCCCTCACCCCCGAAATAATATTTGCTTCTTCAGCGCATCATACACCATATAAAAAAAAACCATTATGCTTACTAAAGATATTACCGAGCCAAAAGAGCTAACCATGTTCCATCCGGCGAAACAATCTGGGAAATCAGAATATCGACGAGGCATTCCAGCTAATCCCAAAAAATGTTGCGGGAAAAAAGTCAAGTTTACACCAATAAACATTAACCAAAAATGAACCCTTCCTAATAACTCATTATACTGATACCCTGTTATCTTTCCGAACCAAAAATACGTGCCTGCGAAAATCGAGAACACCGCCCCCATAGACAACACATAATGAAAGTGGGCGACCACATAATAAGTATCATGTAATACTACATCCAATGAACTATTGGCTAAGACAATACCAGTAAGACCCCCCATAGTAAACAAAAAAACAAATCCAGCAACCCACAACATTGGAGTATCAAAAACGAGCTCTCCCCCCATTGCAGTCATAATCCAACTAAATATTTTAATACCCGTCGGTACCGCAATTATCATAGTAGCAGCCGTAAAATACGCCCGGGTATCAACATCCATACCCACAGTAAACATATGATGGGCCCATACAATAAATCCTAATATACCGATAGACACCATGGCATACACCATCCCCAAATACCCGAATATTTGCTTTTTACTAAATACCACGATTACTTGAGAAACTATCCCGAATCCCGGCAAAATTAAAATATAAACCTCTGGATGACCAAAAAACCAAAATAAATGTTGAAACAATATAGGGTCCCCGCCTCCTACCGGATCAAAGAAAGAAGTGTTAAAATTCCGATCAGTTAATAACATAGTTATCCCCCCGGCCAATACTGGTAATGACAATAATAATAAAAACACCGTAACTAAAATAGATCATACAAACAAAGGCAGTCGAGTTCAACTTATTCCCGGCGCCCGCATATTAAAAATAGTACTAATGAAATTAATCGCCCCCAAGATAGAAGATATGCCCGCCAAATGCAAACTAAAAATGGCCATATCCACACATGGCCCGGAATGCCCCATGCCGCCAGATAGCGGAGGGTACAAAGTCCAGCCGGTTCCGGCCCCCTCTTCCACAAAAACAGACCCAACTAACATAATAAATGCCGGCGGCAATAACCAAAAACTTAAATTATTTAGCCTCGGGAATGCCATATCTGGAGACCCTATATACAAGGGAACAAACCAATTCCCGAACCCCCCGATCAATACAGGCATTACCAAAAAAAAGATCATTATCAAACCATGTGCTGTTACAACAACATTATATATATTATCATCCCCCAATAAAGTTCCCGGGGAAGCCAACTCGAGCCGCATTATCAAACTTAAAGATAAACCCACCGTTCCCCCCACAATCCCGAATAATAAATATAATGTCCCGATATCCTTATGATTAGTGGAAAATAACCAACGAGTTATTCAAGGACTGCTCTCTTTTGATGAAAAGAACCACTTAACAAACATTTTATTTTTTTATAAACTTTTATATAAAATTACTCTTATACAATACACTCGGTATTAGCACTGCCAAGCATTGCCAAGGCCCCATTTACTTATTTACTATAAATAAACAATAGACTAAAGTTTATATTATTTTGTTTATAATTGTTTTCCTTCTATTCGACCCTATAATGCAAACAATAATAAAAAAGCCATCATTAAACAAAATAACCCCATTGCCTCCGAAATCGCGAATCCTAAAATAGCGTAAGTAAACAACTGTTGTTTCAAACTAGGATTACGAGCATACCCAATAATCAAACTACCAAAAACAGTCCCGATACCCGCCCCACTCCCAGCAACCCCAATTGTTGCGGCACCTGCTCCTATATACCTTGCAGCATCCATTAATTCAGACATACCCCGACATAAACAATAGAAAACGCCCATTATACAAGCATAAACTATTGTAACCAACGGCAAACCCGCTTATTAATAAATTTTATATCATTATTAGTATTTAAATTATTTTTATCTAAAATAACACACTCTTTAAATTTCTTATATATGTATTTAATAATTAATTAATTGTCGTAATTAAAAATCATAGAACAAGCTCTTTTTCCTCCTTTCGTACTAAAAAAATAAAAGACATTAAATAATTGAAGATAGAAACCGACCTGGCTCACGCCGGTCTGAACTCAAATCATGTGCGATTTTAATGGACGAACAGTCCAACCCTTGAAAACTCCTGCGCCTTCAGGATATCACAATTCAACATCGAGGTAGCAAACTTCGTCTTCGATACGAACTCTCAAACAAAATTACCCTGTTATCCCCGCGGTAACTTTTTGCCGCTCTCGTAATCCATAAATTACGGATCAATATATCCCACCAAGTTATAAAAGGTTTTGATAAACCAAAAACTACATGCCAATTTGGGAGGGCCCCCTTATTGTCTTAGGTTTAACTATTTCTTAACCCACAAGCCCCCTAGTTACTCTTTATAGGGGAGTCGCCCCAACTAAACTGTCTGTATTAATAATAACTAACACTCCAGTAAAGCTCACGGGGTCTTCTCGTCTTTCAATTACTACTTAGTATCTTCACTAAAATTCCAATTTCAATAAACTTTATATTGAGACAGTGAGGCATTCGTGAAACCTTCATACTTGCCAACAATTAATTGGCGATTGATTGCGCTACTTTAACACGGTCATAATTACCGCGGCCGTTTAACTACCCTTATAATCGAAACGATATTTAGAAATAGTCACTGGACAGGTCTCACCTCTACTCTTTACTAGAAGCTATGTTTTTGCGAAACAGTCGACACCTCCTAATTTTTGTCTAATTAAACCAACTAACAAAACCAAAAATTTATAGTTTTTTTAATTAAACTCTTTTCTTCTCGTAATCTTACAAAAACATTTTGCCGAATTCCTTAATATAAAATCATTCATTTAAATACCCTCTATTGTCAGTCGGAACCCCCATTCCTCTTCAACTATCCCCGATAGTCTTAAATTATACTACAAAAAGTAAAAATAGAAAGCCGATTATTCTTTTAATAAGAACAGTATGCTGTATTGGCGAAAAAACAAATAATCTCTCTTAATATTAAATTTTCCTGCCGCCTATTAATTTTTACAACTTTTGTAGACTGCCCCCAGGTATTTTTTACTCATGTTTGCATTATTTCTACTGATCTATTTTCATTATCCAATACAGTATATTCTACTACCTAAATTTGGCCTAATATGAATAAATCCATATTAAATACCCATAGCTTTAATACTTTTTTAAGTCGCCCACATTTTCAAGGGCCATAACTTGAAAATTATGTAATTACACACTCTCTATAAGATGGCTACTTCCAAGCCCACTTTCTTTTTATCTAAATTAATCCCCCTTTTGCACTTAAAATTTTTTCACGCCTTTAGCTAATATCCGGGCTTTTCCCCTCTCGAGCAACAACTTTACGCCCCCACTCTCATTGAAAATATAAAATATACTCTCCATAAATAAGATTTATTTAAATTTTCACTTTACTGAAATAAATTTCGTAGAAAACCAGCTATTTCTAAGTTCGATTAGTCTCTCACCACCAACTATAGGTCATCTGAAACTTTTGCCACAGTTACCAGTTCGCCCCTCCATTATACTCCCATATAACTTCAGGCTGCCCATAATTAGATCACTTAGTTTCGGGATTTTTAACTACAGAAAACTCACTCTCATTACGGCTCTCGCCTCGCTAAAAACTTCTTACAAACCCCTTATACAAAAGGTACGATAACAATATCTGCTTTAAAGACAAAATTTTTAACTTTCCTTCACAGTACTCTTCTCTATCGGTGGCCTATTTACTATAAACCAATATTATTTATATAAGAATAAACAAAAAACAAGCTGCGGTCTTCCCGCTTATTAATAAATTTTATTTTATTAGTAAACAAAATACTTTATATCGTTCTCTTAATAAACTTAAATACAAAGCCCTCGCTCTCCACTACTAACTTTGCCGACCAATTAATATTTTTTAGTGCCGGATGTTTCCCTTTCAAAACTTCAAATCTTTACTTAAGCTTTCTTATAAAAGTCAAAAACTCTCTAAATTTTATTTTTTTAACAAACTGGCCCCTAGTCTCCTTTTGTCTTCTTTTATACTAATGAATTTACTTAAAAACCCAAACCTGTAACTATAAACCAAAACAAGAATAATATTATTATTGTTTGTCACATGAATAAATCCCTATTTTTTTGCAT